AATCCCGTGTATGAAATACCTATTATGAAATATGAAAAGAAGAATAAATAAAATAGAATTTTATACTCAACTTCGAAGGAAAGAATTTCCAACAAAACAAACAGATAGAATCTAAATTCTAATTTAAAAATGGAAATGAATTGAAAAATTCGACTCGGATTTCAAGATTTTTTTGAATTTTAAGGAATATAAAAAAAATGCATCCCGTTTCTATCATTATTATGATATTACATATTCCAATTCAATTGGATACCAGAAAAAATGAATTCGGGATTGTAAAGAAAAGAAATATTTTTAACTATTTTTTTGGAGAATACGATTAGAGTGTGTAATGTCTAATAAGGCTTTTGTATTTTTTAAACATGCATAGATTTAACTCCAGCTATAGATCTGTCTCTAACTTTATTGCAGTCCTATTTGTTCGGGACAACATAGAACATGTCGTGCTTCTCCTTTTTTACAATTTTTCTATTCAATTTATTGAATAGAAAAATTGTAAAAAAAGGAGAAGCACAACAATTTCTTGAGAATTCCGTTCCGTCTAGTATCGGTATTATATATATATGGATGGATAAGATGCCCGATTAGATAATATCTGTGTAACAATTCAAATTTATGTTCTAGGGTTTACATATATTAACAGTTGCTGTTATAATTGGAATGGAGAAAGTTTTTTTTTTTCAATAAAAAAGCAATATTGATTAGTTATGTATCAATTTTTTTTCTTATCTCATTAAGAAAAAAACCATTTTAGATTCAAATATTCAAGAATAATTCATAATTTAATAGTTAACGGTTGCGAATTGTCTCGAGATTTTTTTTTCATTTTTCAATAGAAAAAGGGGGTATTCTCATATACTTCATATATCTATTTGGCGGCATGGCCGAGTGGTAAGGCGGTGGACTGCAAATCCTTTTTCCCCAGTTCAAATCCGGGTGTCGCCTAATCGATAAGACATTTGAAATGAAATATTGTATTACGTTTTTTATAGAAAACTTTTTTCCAACAAAAGCAAGCTAGGGAAAAGGAGTCTTGAGGCTTACGTTTGATTCTAAATTCTAAGCATCAGTAGGTTTGTTCTAAAAAATGCTGTATGTAAATATTTTCGTCTCGGATTCAAGTGAATCAATAAATTTAGAAAGGATAGTTCTTTCACTACACAACTACTGTAGTGTCCGTCTACTGACTGGGTCTTGAATTATATTGGATAAGGATAAGTCGGATAGGGAATTACATTTTTAGTTAGAGAACGGGCGGAATAAAAACCTTGTATACAGACTGATGCAAAGTCTATTAGTGCTTCCACATTTAATTAATATTAGTTAGATATTAGTTAGATTAGTTAGATTGAATAGTTTTTTATTTAGCTAATTCGCTTTCTTAGCTTTCTTAATTTTAATATATATAATTAAAAATATTCTACAAAATTTTTTTATTCTAAAATCGAATAGAAAAAAGAAAATCTTTCTTTTCACTAACCTATAGTAAAAAAAATTAATATACAAGCAATCTTCCGATTATTTTACTTATTTTAGAGAACGAATCGGAAGACATTAAGAAATTATTTCAAATAGAAATAAGAGTATAAGTATGTAAATTAATCCGTCTTGATTCTTTTTTTTTTTTATACTTAATGAAATTACTTAATGAATTAATGAAATGGGGGGGATAAAACAGAAATCCTATTATTCATACCTGTTAGTAACATTCATTTATTTTAAACTTCCGAGGATGTTTTTGGATGTGTTGTTTATGCTTAATATTTTCGGATTTTACTAAAAATCATATAAAAAAACTTTTTAGATGTTATACTAGAAAGTATTCTTGTTTTTCGTCAATGGTGTTAGCCCAGAATCCATTTTTTTGACTCTCTAACAGCAATTCCGCTATTATTATAGTTATAGTCTTTTTAGTGAATAATCCAAAAGAAAATAATAGAATACAAATTTTTTAATAATAATGAAATAATTCCTTCATATTTTTAGAGATAGGAGACAAAATTTACATGGATATAGTAAGTCTTGCTTGGGCTGCTTTAATGGTAGTTTTTTCATTTTCCCTTTCCCTCGTAGTATGGGGAAGAAGTGGACTATAGGGATACTCAAAATTGAGTTAAGGGATCAAAGTACCCATTTTGTTTTCTACCTGGGTTTTAAAATTTCTGAACTATTGAATTAAAATATTTCATTTAGACTAATTAATTGAGTTCAAATAGAAACAAATATAAAATAGATCTGCATTTCAGGGTTGTATTATATTCTAGTAGTGTAATGTATTCTATGTATATTATAGAAATTGAAAATACTCTTTCAATCAAACAAAGATTTGAATTAGTTCTATATTCGTATTTTGAGAAAATCAAGAGAATCAAATAGAATAGGAAATTAATTCCTATTCCAACCGAATTCTTCTTAAAATTTCTATTTGGATGAACTGAAACTTAACCGGATTTTCCATATATATATGGAAAATGGGGGACCGCGTAATCCCCTTTCCTGCTTTTTTACCCCCCTGTCTTTTTTTAATATGATACCGGGATTGTAAAAAGAATCCGAAATCTAAAAAAAAATTAGAATCGGAAGAATAAGACTAGTTTTTTGATTATTTTAGATTTATTGGAATCAATACAAATCAAATAGATGAAACTAAAAAAAATTTGGACGCAATTCTCAGCATAGTAGAAATCAAATCTATTTGATTTCTACTATCTGGATTACGCTGATTGTAGTCCAATCTTTTTTTTTTAGACTAAGACCCCAAATTGAAAACCTTTTTCATTTTTTTTTTAATCATTGATTCAATTGATAAAAATTAAGAAGTCATATTTAAGTGAAATTAGTCACTTTGACTTACCGTTTTTACGTAAATTATAAGTAAAAAAGCAGTAGGAACTAGAATAAATAGTGCAGTAGCAATAAATGCGAGAATATTTACTTCCATAATCTTTATTATGTTTTATTTTTCTTAAATTTCCAATAAAAAATTCGGGATTTAATCCCATAGAGATGATAAATCTTTCATCGATAATTAATTCAACAATGGTATAAATTTTATTTCGATGATATCAAATCGGATCAATATCACGAATAACAATATCTGAACTATCAAATCGACTCATCGTCGAGAATTAAATAGTATAACATAGGAAGATCTTTTATCCATACTAAATAAAACAAAAAAACATTTCTTTTTGATGGAATTCAAAATTTCCTTTCCTTCCTTTTTTCCTTTTTCATTTAAGGTAAAGGTTTCGACGAAAAAGGAACAAAAGCAGGAGGGATCCCTATTAGGAATAAGATTTTGTTTATCAATTTGATTCCCTTTCACACAAAAAATGAATGGATGTCTTTTTTTTTATTGGATTTGTATCCATCGGGACTGACGGGGCTCGAACCCGCAGCTTCCGCCTTGACAGGGCGGTGCTCTGACCAATTGAACTACAATCCCAGGGAAAGGGGTGTACTGTATACATATTTTTACGGTTTCTTTCAAACCTTTTCTTTTTCGGATTCGAACCATTTTGCTCTAAATGAAAGAGGCGGATTTTTTTATATATTGATATCTATATGGATATGCACTTTAGTGAGATCGATACAGATTACTTGTAATACGTTTGTTATTGACAAATCGATTGAAAAAAATATATATATATATATATTTTTTTGTTTTTTTTTTTAATTTTCCCTAGATTTTCTATTTACAGATCTTGATATGAATCTAGATTATTAGCAAGATTCGAATTTGTGGAAATATGGAATACAGAAAAAAAAAAAAGAAATAGCGTTAGGGATGTGTCATATTTTGATTCTTCCGTATCAGAGCACATCAGTCATTTTCGGAGAACAATACAATGGGTTATATAACTTCATAGTGGATCGGCAAATTCTTGGGCCGAGCTGGATTTGAACCAGCGTAGACATATTGCCAACGAATTTACAGTCCGTCCCCATTAACCACTCGGGCATCGACCCAGGAACAGCAAGAATACATTTCAGTTTTTATTGAAAATTCATGATCAACTTCCTTTCGTAGCACCCTACCCCCAGGGGAAGTCGAATCCCCGCTGCCTCCTTGAAAGAGAGATGTCCTGAACCACTAGACGATGGGGGCATACTTGCCCGACCGCCATTCTACTACGTTCATAGTATGAACAATTTTTTGAAATTGTCAATATAATGGAATGATATGATATAATGGAATGATATGATTCGATAAAAAAAAATTTTACATCTTTCAGAATTCCATAGAAATGATTAATCATTTCTATTTCGAAATAGTTTCTTTTTATTCCAGTTATAATAAAAAAATAATAAATAATCTGAAAGAAAGTCAAAGACAGATAAAATCCTTTACGGGAATGATTGGTTTGTTGGAAAGGACGGGGGCTAAAACTTCATTTCTTTCACTGTCCTTTATTACTAAGATTCGATAGGTATATTTATATCTAAGAAATAAAAAAACGAGAATTAATCTGGAAATTGGGTTGGGTAAGAAGGATATAGATTCACAAGTTTTTGAAAATAATTTTTCAATAAAATACGAATTTGGTTTAGGGACAGGACAAATTGAATCCATTTATCAATGATTCAATGAAATATTTGAATTGGTGAGTACATTTCTGTATCAATGACATGAATTTGGTGTTATGATTAGAAAGACTTCAAGAATCCATTTTTTTTGAAATAATGTATTCCATTGATATTGATCAAATCTAATATTAATAAATTATTATTCTTTTTTTACTATATTCTATTCACTAGGTAAATACAATTTTTTATTCTTTGATAAGTCATTATGCAAATTATATATATATTATTGAAGTACATATATTATAATCCCATTTATTTATATAATAAATTTATATAATAAATATACGCGGTAACAAATAGATGTACTAGTCATATTGGCTAGTTCCTTATTTAGGAATTGAATCAAATAGGGCCCCTTTAACTCAGTGGTAGAGTAACGCCATGGTAAGGCGTAAGTCATCGGTTCAAAT